GATTTGTAGTTATGTTAAAAATTCTTAAAAATGATAAGACCCCCCCCTTGCTGAGAAATTAAAAATTTTTGTTTGTATTAGGTTTTTAAGCCATGATGAAGTTTTTGTTTGCCAGTGTGGGGTGGGGATTTTGGGTTTCTTGGGTTTTGTTGGTGATGTTTTTTTCTATTTTGTTCCTTTTTGAGGGTAATCATTTAAAGGGACTTCCCGGTCCTTTCGTACTAGGGGGGTCAAAAAAGAAGATAGAAGCTGACCTGACTCACGTCGGTCTGAACTCAGATCATGTAGGGCTTTAATAGACGAACAGTCTAACCGTTTAGAGCTTCTGCACCCTAAGGGAGCCCCAATCCAACATCGAGGTCGCAAACCCCCTTGTCAATAAGGACTCTTAAAGGGGATGACGCTGTTATCCCTGCGGTAACTTTTTCCGATTACCAGTTCCTGGTTCTTTAGTTCGTTTAGTAGGGAAGAGAGTTCGTCTGCTTGTTCTGGAGGATTAATGTTCTCCATGGTTACCCCAACCAAAGCCTTTGGGTGATGTTAACACATAGGTTTTGTTAGCTCACTTATTGGCTGAAGCTCGACAGGGTCTTCTCGTCTTTCTGATGTATTCACGCTTCTTCGCGTGAAAAGGAGTTTAAAAGGTTAGGGAGGGAGACAGTTTGAAAAGGTTTTGCCGTTCATACAGGTCTCCATTTAAAAGACAAGTGATTATGCTACCTTTGCACGGTCAAGATACCGCGGCCGTTTAACCTTTGAGGTCACTGGGCAGGCGGGACCCTTTATATGTTCAAGGGGCTATGTTTTTGGTAAACAGTCCTTTTCACTGTTTGCCGAGTTCCTTCCTCCCTGTTTGTCCTTTATCTCTTGCGCCTGGGTTGGTAGGATGGGGTGTGTGAGCGTTTCTTGTGTTTTGCTCCTCGAGTTTGTACCATTTATTGTTTCTTGGCAAGGGAGAAGAGGATATCTTTTTACTTGTCTTAACATTATTTCTTTCGGGTACTTGCGGCGAAAATGGATTTAGTACCAAGTATTTCTGGGTTTAATATTTTGAGCTTTGACGCTTTCTTTTAGGTTGGCAGCTTTTAGGCCTACTTGTTGAACTTTATCCTTTCTTTGGGTGATCTTGTTTACGCTTTGGGTTGTTTCCCTCTTGAGGGGTGGGCTTGTCTCCCCCCCTCTTTCTGACTCGGAGGAGGATAATCCTGTTTATTAAATGTAGGAATTTTCCCTTTGAGTAGAGAAGCTTTTACTTCTTTCCCCGAAGACCAGCTATCAGGCAGCGCGAATTGGCATTTCACCTCTAATTTTCTCTTTTCTCCCACTACTGTAACAGTGGGGATTAGCTCTCTAGGCAGGGAAAATTAGCTCGCTGCCTTTCGGGTGTTGGAGGGATTCTCCTAATTTTCTTGTTAAGCCATGATACAAAAGGTAGGAGTGATCTCCTTTTCTAGTTTTATATTTAATGTTATTTCAAGGTTCCTTTGTAGTACTCTTGGATTTGGGTGTGGGGTTTGTTTTGCTATTTGTTGGTTTTGGTAGTTTCGTTGTTGAAACTTTTCTTTATATAAATAGATAGAATGCGGGGATAAGAAGAAGACCTCATATAGTTAATGGAGCGAGGGCTCTTATTATAAAGAGCTGAGTTGAGTTGGTTAGTCTTCGTGATGTAAGGAGGCCAAGTCTATTCTGAGGGAATAGGGTGAGTCTGGTGTTGAATGTTACTCGTAGATAGAAGTATAATCTCATTAATCTTGCTGTTATGAAAAGTGGAATAATAAGGAGTCTGTTTTTTAGTGTGAATATCGATAGCGGGATTAACTTTTTTATAAAACCTCCGAGTGGAGGGAGACCTCCTAGGGAAAGCAGGGCGAGGGAGAATAATAAGGCTCTGGTGGGTTTTCTTTTGACCTTTCTTAAGGAGGAGAGTCTGTATAGGTCCTTGGTATTACATATGCAAAAGATAAGGACTTTGTTTAATAGGTAGAAGGCAAACAGGAGGATTGCTGTTTCTTCGGAGAAAAAGGTAGTACAAGAGATTCATCCCATGTGACCTATTGAAGAGTATGCTAGTATCTTACGTATTCTTACTTGGTTAAGACCTCCTCAGGCGCCTATAAGAGCAGATAAGACCGAGCAGGTTATTATTAGTTCCGAGAGGACGAAGGATTTAAGTTTTACTAGTAAGAATAAGGGTGCTATCTTTTGTCAGCAGGCTATTATTATTCCTTTGTTAAAGGTCAGTCCTCTTAGGACGTCTGGGAACCAAAAGTGACAAGGGGCTAACCCTAGCTTTATTATCAGGGCTAGGGTTATGGTAGAGTGTACGAGTGGATCTTGGGTTGAGGATATTTCCCATTTTCCGGTTATTCACAGGTTTAGGATGGCCCCTTTTAGTAGGATGGCGGCTCTGAAGGCTTGGACTAGGAAGTACTTTAAAGTGGCTTCGTTGCCTCGTGATCAGGTGTTTAGTTTAAGTATTGGTAGTAAGGATAAAGTTCTTAGCTCTAGTCCTAGTCATATTGGGAATCAGTGCTTTGATAGTATTACTAGTGATGTCCCAAGTGCTAAGGTTGCTAGGAGGAATAGTCTTACGGTACGATTCATAGGGCCCAAGAGGAGTTTAACCTCTCTGATCTGATTATCGGTCAGAATTTCCGGCTTGGAGTGGGCCCATTTATATAAAGGTTAGTACATTCCAGTTTTTCTTTTAGTGAGAATTATTACTGCCAGAGTAAGACTGAATATCCCAAGAGTTAGCGGTAGGTATTTCTTTCAGGTTAAGTGCATCAGCTGGTCATACCGGAATCGTGGGTATGATGCCCGAACTCAAAGAAATAAGAACACCATGAATATGGCCTTTACTGCTATAGCTCATTTGGCTAGAATTGGTACTTCTGATGCGGGTCTTCTTCCACCTAGAAAAATTAGTGCGCTTAGGGTTTTCATGAATATTATTTTTCTGTATTCTGCTATGAAAAATAAGGCGAACGGACCGCCTGCATATTCTACTTTGTATCCTGATACTAACTCTGATTCCCCTTCTGTGAGGTCGAACGGAGCTCGGTTCGTTTCTGCTAAGGTAGATACGAATCACATTATTCTTAATGGTATTAGAGGGACGATTGATCAACAGTTCTCTTGGAGGTTTATTATGTCTACTAAGGAGAATGATCCGACCCATAGCAAGACGGAGAGAAGAATAAGTCCTAAGCTTATCTCATATGAGATAGTTTGGGCTACGGCTCGTATACCACCTAGTAGGGAGTACTTTGATTTTGAGGCTCACCCTGATCCTAGTATTCTGTATACGGCTAGACTAGACAGTCCAAGTATAAGGAGTAGAGACAGCTTGAGTTTTATTAAAGGTTGTGGAATGGGGATTAGAGCTCAGAGTACCAATGCTAGCACTAGAAATAAGAAGGGCGAAAAGAAAAAAAGATATGGCGAAGCGGTGGATGGCTTTAAGGTTTCCTTTATAAATAGCTTCAAGGCGTCGGCAAATGGTTGTAATAGACCATATGGTCCCACTACTTTTGGACCCTTCCGAAACTGCATATACCCTAAGACCTTTCGTTCTACTAAGGTCAAGAAGGCAACTGCCAGTAATATAGGTACAAGAAATACTAAAGAGTGTATTAAGAATAAAATGTAAATCATAACCTCAAAGAAGGATCGAACTCCTTGTAGGGGAACTTAGGTCCCCGGCATTACCAGTTTGCTACTGAGGTATTGTACGTTATCGTGAGGGTGGTTCACGGTCTTTTGATTGGAAGTCAAATGTAATTTATATACTAATAACGTGACGAAGAGTGGAACTCTAATCCACATGAGGGGGTTTACAACCCCATTCTTTTTCAGACATCTTGTCGAAACTTTAGTTAACCACATAACACTGGCCTGTCAGACCAGAGTGACAAGTGAAAACCTTGTAAGTTTTGAGTCTGTTAGTAGGGGGAAGGTTTTAACTTCCATTTCCGGAATATGAGTCCGAGAGCTTGTGTTAGCTTACACTACATCATTTATATAAATGATGCAAAGTATAGCTAAGTAGAAAGCATCTCTTTTACACGGAGCATATCCCTGTGCGATTCAGGTTACTTTGAGGTCCCAGTCCCTTGGACAACTTCTAACTTGCAATTAGATATGTTAAACACCATAGGACCCAAAGACTGCAGAAGTTTAACCTGCGCTTTAAGCTTTGAAGGCTTAGAGTCTTTCTAACTTAAGTCTTTGTGATTGTAGTTTAAACTAAAAATTTCTGCTTTGCATGTAGAGGATCTAGGAGGCTCTAGTGATCACAGTTTAAGAAAGGACTTGCACCTTTGATGGTAGGACCTAAGCCTAGTGCATTGACTTCTTTGCTACTTAAACCCTGAGTTGAAAGGAATTTAACCTTCATCCTTTTGGTTAACGGCCAAATGCTATTTTTTCAGCTTCAACTCAGTGAGATGTAGTTTAAAGGAAAATGAGGGTTTTTGATTCCCTTGATAGAAGATCGCAACTTTTCATCTCAGGTGCGCAAGGTTAAATTTGCATTGATTGTCCCCAAAACAACTGTTTTGTTTTAAACTAGCTCCTGGAGTTAGAGTTATTTATATAAATAATAATTCCAGACACCGCGACTTGGTGTTTGGGACCCGGCGAGACCATGTCTGAAGTACTTCTGTCGATTTAGAGAAACTAAGGTGTATACTTACTTTGTAGAAAGCCACTACGGAACTAGTTGAATTAGCACAAAGACATTAAGGGCCGGAGGAGAGAAGAAGATTAAGCGGAACTATTACTGAGAAAGAACTGAGAGAACTGCATTGATCGAGCATAGCGAGGGAAAAGCAAGAGAAAGAAGGTTAATTGTGAAGTAATAGGAAAGGGAGCTGAAGAAGCAAACGACGGAGGGACTTATAAGTCGAGCCGGAGGAGAGACCATGTCTGAACATAGATAAATGTGAGATACAATACGAACAACTAAATGTTATTACTTGTAAAGTCTTACCAACCTTATAAATAAGTAGTAAAGAACGTAAACAGTTCTCAGTATTGGAGCGATGGGGGTCTGTGTTGTTAGGGATCAAGTAAAAGGGATTGCGAGGAGGGGGTTTAAGGGGGTTTAGGTAAGAGAAACATTTGGGGAGCTTTAAGAAGGAGTTAAACCTTCTCACTTAGTTTACAAGACTAATCACTTTTCGTAAGCTTTTAAAGCCTGCTCTTCCTAAGAGTTTCACTTAGTTCTAGGGCTTGAAAAGCCCTCATCTTTACTAGACTAAAAGGGCTTGGCCCAGGTACACCTTCCGGTACACCTACTATGTTACGACTTTTCTCCTCGTTAGAGGAGAGTGACGGGCGATGTGTGCGCATTCTAGAGCTTGCTCTACAAAGTCTTTATATACTTTGTTACTGTTGAATCCGTTTTCAGCAGGGTTTTCATCTCTGCTTCCTCTATTTTTCAAGTGTAGTAGCTCATCTATCCCCTGCTCATTGGCTGCACCTTGATCTGACGTTTGGAGTTTATTTCTTTTGGCTCACTCTTTGTACAAGGTGAGCTGGCGACGATGGTATACAGGCTGGCTTGTCATGAGCAGGTGAGGTATCTTGCGGGTTATCAATTCGATGACAAGCTCCTCCAAGGAGGTCTAGAAAACCGCCAAGTTCTTTAAGTTTCAGCTTAGCCTTACTGCTCTGGTGATTTATGTTGTGGGAAAAAATAGTAGGGTATCTAATCCTAGTTTATTTCTTTTCTTATGGGGTGGGCCTTTCTGTTTCTTAGTGATTTCTTGAGCTTATTACTGCTAGAGTTAACCTTTGTGGTTGAGCTGGTGGGCCTTCCCTTCTTTGCACCGGATCTTCTTAACTCGAAGATAACGTATAACCGCGGCTGCTGGCACGGTATGGGCCTCTTCTATTCTCCTTGTCTATATCATAATTTCTTAAATTGTATAATGTTTAGCACTGCTGACCGCGGGTATTCTTACTTCTGTTGTTTAACTTATGCTGGATTTCCCACTCACTATGGAGTGCGGAAAATTTGTCCGCTGGGGCGTTTTTTTCTTGCATGTGGCAGACAGGGAAGAGTTAAGTGGGGAAACTAGAACCAAGTTTTCTTATTAGAGAGGGGAGTTTAACCTCTGATCTGGCATTTTCAACGCCAAGCTTTTACCTTAAGCTACTCTAATTTTATCGGAGTAAAAGCTTTTTTTCTAGTAAAGAGATTCTTGGAAATATAAATAAGAATATTGAGAAATAGAGGACTGATGCTACCTGTCCTATGACTATGTACGGCTCTTCTACAGGTTGTCTACCAATCCAAGTTAGTATGATGAAAGTGGCTATTAGAGATCAGAACATCACTTGTCTAACAGGACGGAAGGTAGAGGCTTGATTGGAAGAGGTGTGGAGTATTGGTACTAGGAATCAAACTAGGACCGCAGCTACTAGTGCTATGACTCCTCCTAGCTTTTTTGGTATAGACCGTAAGATGGCATATGCAAATAGGAAGTATCATTCTGGTTGTATATGTACTGGTGTCACTAGGGGTTTTGCTGGTATAAAGTTCTCAGGGTCTTTTAGAGCTGTGGGGGCTAGTAACGCTAGCGAGAGGATTCCGGTCATAAGTACTAGAAATCCAACTAAATCCTTAAATGAGAAATAGGTATGGAATGGCGCCTTATCGAAGGTTCTATCGAGTCCTGTTGGATTGTTTGATCCGGTTTGGTGTAAGAAAAGGAGGTGAATTATGGATAGGGCTGCTATTATGAATGGGAATAGGAAATGAAATGTAAAGAAGCGTGTTAAAGTCGCTTTGTCTACTGAAAATCCACCTCATACCCATTGCACCAGGTCTTTTCCTATGTAGGGTATTGCGGATAGAAGATTTGTTATTACTGTAGCGGCTCAGAAGGACATTTGTCCTCAAGGTAGAACGTAGCCTACGAAGGCTGTGATCATTGTTATTAGGAACAGGATGACACCTATATTTCATGTTTCCTGATTAACATAAGATCCATAGTATATCCCTCGTCCTATGTGACAATATAGACAAATGAAAAAGAAGGAAGCCCTTTTTGCGTGTACTTTCCGAAGTAGTCACCCGTATTTTACATCTCGGCAAATATGTCTTACGGAGGAGAACGCTAAAGTAATGTCTGCAGTATAGTGCATTGCTAGGAATATGCCCGTTATTAGCTGTATAATTAGACATAATCCTAGTAATGATCCGAAGTTTCATCATATAGAGAGTTTTCTTGGGGTGGGTAGGTCAACTAGTGACCCTTTGATAATTCGAAATAAGGGATGTCTCTTTCGTATCGGACCTGTCATTTATATAAATGATATTTTATTTATTTCTCTTATTACTTCTTCTAGGAAGGACTTTGGTTTTTTATAGACTTTCTCCTTACTATGCTGCTTTGGGATTGGTCTTAACATCATTATTTGGTTGCATAATCCTAAGGTGCTTGGGGTTGTCATTTCTTGCTTTGCTGTTGCTTTTAGTGTATATGGGGGGAATGATGGTCGTATTTGTTTACTCTAGTGCTCTTTCTGCGGATCGGTATCCTGTTGTGAGAAACTTAGGGGAAGTTTTTGTTGTTTTTATCTTGCTCTCTGCTTGGGTGTTTCTTATTTTTGAAGACTTTTCTGAGTTTGGGCTGAGAGGGGAAAAAATCCTTAGTTTGGGTGACCTGGATAGATTATCTAGTTTATATAGTGCTGGGGGGTTATACCTTGTGATTGGTGGAATAGCTCTTCTGGTTGTTCTGGTGGTTGCTCTCGTTGTCTCTTGAGGGATCGAGTCTTCTTCTCTGCGTTCCCTTTAGTTTGCTTAGATGAGTGTTATATTGTTAGCGAAATTAAAGAGATTGATATGATTAGTGTAACAGTTGATAAAAGATATTGCTTTATGTAGCCGGTTTGAGTTGTTTGGGTTATCTTTGAAGCTGATTTTATTGTTGAGAATATTCCTTGACCACCTTTTGTCTCCCTCCAGCCTCGATCTAGGGTCCGGGTTGTTCTTGTGAGAGCTATGGTTTTTAGTCTTGAGATTAGGGCGGGATGAAATATCCGGTCGAAGAATCAGGTCTTAGTGAGGAAGGTTTGGATTTTGGTTTTCCTCTTTTGAGAAAATATGATTATTGTTGAGGCTACTGAGGCTCCGATGAGGGTTGCTATGAGTGGTAGGATCTTTACTAAGGGAAGTGGGATAATTGTAGGGATATTAAAGCAATAAGAGGAAAGAACTCAACCAACTATAACTGCTCCTAATCTTAGTCGGATAAGAGGTTTATAGAGATTTGGATCTTCTTCTTTTATGGGTTTTATAGAAGAGTTGTTTGGTGTTTTTAGGAAGCAGAAGGATATTATTCGAAAGCTGTATCCTGCTGTTAGAAGGGTGGCTATTATTGCTAGGGCATACCTAATTAGATTTCTCGGTGAAAGGACTATTGTTTCAAGAATTAGATCCTTAGAATAAAACCCTCTTAGGAATGGGACACCCATTAGAGCTATACTGCCCAAAAATAAGCAAGCAGACGTTATTGGGGCTGTTTCCATGGTTTTTGACATCTTTCGTAAGTCCTGCTCTTTTTTATATCTGTGAATGAGACTACCTGAACATAGAAACAACATAGCCTTGAAGAATGCATGGGTGCATATGTGAAATAGAGCTATGAAAGGCTGTTTTAATCCTATTGCTACTACCATTAACCCGAGCTGCCTCGTGGTTGAGTAGGCGATTATCTTCTTTATGTCGTGCTGGAAGAATGCTGAGGTGGCTGCGAAAATAGCGGTAAGACTACCTATTATAAGACATAGTGTTAGGAAGGAGGTTTCAGGTTCTATTAGAGAGGTTACCCGTATCAGTAGAAAAACTCCAGCAACAACCATTGTGGATCTATGTAATAGGGCAGAAACAGGAGTTGGGCCCTCCATGGCTGCTGGGAGTCATGGGTGGAGTCCGAACTGGGCTGACTTCCCTATTGCTGCAAGTAGACAGGCAAATAAGACGATGTTTGTCTCCCACCTGTTGGATAGTATTGGTAGGAAGCTGCTTAGGTTTCATGAGTTGTTTAAAAATAGAGCTATGCTTATAAATAAAATGATTCCTATGTCTCCTATGCGGTTATATATTATTGCTTGTAATGCTGAGGCTTTAGCGTCTTGGCGAGTATATCATCATCCAATCAGTAGAAAGGAGAGGAATCCGACCCCCTCCCATCCTATAAAGAATAGGAAAAGGTTTTTGGAGGAGGTTAGGACTAACATTTTGAAGAGGAATATTATGAGGAGTCGGAAGAATTTTGACCCGAGGGGGTCGGATTTCATATAGTAGATGGAAAATTCTATTATTGATCATGTTACTAGTAGTGCTGCTGTGGAAAAGAATATAAACCTGGTGTCTAGGTAGATGGATATGAACGAGTTTATGTTTGTGTTTCTCATTCACTCTGTGATGCCTCTTGTTGCCTGGTTTGGTTTAAGGTGGTAGATGGATAATTTCGCTATGGCGAGGGCTCTTGAGGTCTTTATGGTGGTTAGGGCTATTTTTCCTTTTGGTATCTGTCGTATGGAGTTTGGTGTGTTCTTCCTTGTGATTACGAAGGACATGAAAAGGGTGAGGAAGATCGTGATGGAGATGGTGGTTATTACTGTCGATGGTTTGATTGTCATCGAGGCCTTCATGGAGTTAAACCACGACTTTCTGGGCTTAGCAGGCCTGAAAGATTCTCATAGGTCTCGGACCCCGGAGCGTTGTCGTCGCTTCTTCTAATGCCACAGATTAGGGTTCTTTATAAACTACTGGGGTCATACTGTGCATGATTCTGGGGCTATGATTATGGGTATGAGGGGAACCAGGTGTAGAAGCACCATTAGGTGCTCCCGCGGTTTTATCTTTGTGAATAGTATTTTGTGAAAGGTTTTCTTCTGGGTTTTTGTGCTTTGGAATATGGATAAAGAATAGATAGCTCCGAATACTGTGGATAATCCCAGGATTGGGATTAGTCATAAGGATCATCCAAGAAGGCCTGATATTATCATTATCTCTCCTATTAGTTTTGGTGTTGGGGGTAGCCCCAGTTTGGAAGCGCAGGCGATTAGTCATCATACTGGGAGTAGCGTAGTTATAGTCTTAAACCCTCGGGTGATGAACATTTTTCGGGTGTGGGTGCGCTCGTATAGTAGATTGGCTAGGCTGAATAGAGCTGAGGAGACTAGTCCGTGGGCTATCATCAGTATTAGGGCTCCTCTTATGCTTCATTGGGTTCCTAGGATGGCTCCTCCTGCTACTAGTCTCATGTGACCTACTGATGAGTAGGCGATTAAGGCCTTTAGGTCCGTTTGTCGTAGGCATATTACTCTGGTTATTAGGGAGCCCCAGCAGCAGAATATTAGTAGAACTTTCTTTGAGATATCTACTTGTGGGAAGAATAGGGACATTCGGACTAGTCCATAGCCGCCAAGCTTTAGGAGAATGGCGGCTAGAATCATGGAGCCGGCCACTGGTGCTTCTACGTGGGCCTTTGGCAGCCATAGGTGGAAACCGTAGATGGGCATCTTTATTAGAAAGGCTATTATGGTTATTAGTCATCATGTTTCCATGGATAGGAGGGTTTCTGTTGAGGTCTCCGATATTGTTGATAGGGGGAACATTGTTGTATCTTGTTCGATCCTTAGGGCTAGGATAGATATAAGTAGGGGGAGTGATCCAAATAAGGTGTAAAAGAGGAAGTATATTCCTGCCTGCATGCGTTCTATTTTTGCTCCTCATCGGGTTATTAGGACTAGAGTGGGAATCAGGGTGGCCTCAAAGAATATAAAGAAGGATAGGATATTGAGTGAGGAGAATGTGAGGATGAGGAACAATATTATTGCGGATACTAGAATGAGAAACCTTTTCTGGGTTTTGTGATGGTTTCTCTTGACTTTGTTTTGGGCGAGCAGGCACAACGGGGCTAGTCAGCATCTGAGGATTATTAGGGGTGTTGATAATGGATCTGATCCGAAGTAGAGGCTTATGGACGACCATGTCTCTGTTTGTTTTCTTAGGAGGGTGGTGGATGCTACTGTCGCGATAGATAGTGTGGTGAATAGGAGTGGTCACTTTCATCGCGGTCTATGTATTGATGTTATTGCTATTGAGGATATTGTTATTAGGGTTAACATTTATTATTCGGCTCATTCGAGGCCTCCTTGGTCTCATTCGTAGGCTAGTCCCCCTGCTAGGATTAGTATGAATGCGGTGGAAAATAGTATTAGGGATTTTATGGATAGATTTACTGATGGTATGGTGGGAAACAGAAGGGCGATTTCTAGATCAAATATTAGGAACAGAATGGCTATGAGGAAGAAACGGAAGGAAAACGGAAGCCGGGCTGAGTTTATGGGGTCGAACCCACACTCGTAGGGGGTTTTCTTTTCTAGTTCTAGTGCTCGTCTCGGAAGGAAGTGTCCAACTATTAGGAGTGCTAAAGACAGGATTACGGTTAACGCTGTGAATATTAATAGGTTCATGGGTTTTATTAATATAAAGGAGAAGTGGCAGAGTGTTTATGCGGTTGACTTGAAATCATCTGATGGGGGTTTAATTCCTCCCTTCTCTTATGATCCTCATCAGTAGATGCATACGTAGAGGAATAATCAGACTACGTCCACGAAGTGTCAGTATCAGGCGGCTGCTTCAAATCCGAAATGGTGGTGATTGGAGAAGTGATGGTTTAGGAGGCGGAAGAAGCATACGGCGAGGAAGGTCGAGCCTATAATGACGTGTAGCCCGTGGAATCCGGTGGCTACAAAGAAAGTAGAGCCATATACTCTGTCTGCAATGGTGAAGGGGGCGTCTAAATACTCTCACGCTTGGAGGGCAGTGAAGTAGATTCCTAGGACTACTGTTAGCCCAAGGGCTTGTATGGCCTCTCTGCGATTATTTTCTATGATTCTGTGGTGTGCTCATGTTATCGTCACTCCTGAGGATAGGAGGACTGCGGTATTTAGGAGAGGAACCAAGAAGGGGTTGAGTGGGTTTATTCCTGTGGGTGGTCAGGTTACTCCTATTTCTACTCTTGGGGCTAGGCTTCTGTGGAAAAAAGCTCAGAAGAAAGCAAAGAAAAAGCATACTTCGGATGTTATAAATAGTATCATCCCGTATCGGAGTCCTTTTATTACTGCCAGGGTGTGATGTCCTTGGAAAGTGGCTTCTCGTATCACGTCTCGTCATCATCTTATAGATGTGATGGCTATTGCTAGTAATCCCAGTAATACGAGGCTGAAACTGCCGGTGTGAAATCAAAGTACTGTTCCTGAGGTTAGTATTAGGGCTCCAAAAGCCGCTGTTAGCGGTCAAGGGCTTTGGTCTACTAGGTGGAAGGGGTGTTGATGGGTCATATTTATATGTTTTGGTCTAAGTAAAAGTGGGATAGAGATGTAAATACGTAAGCTTGTATGCAGGCTACCCCTACTTCTAGAACGAAAAGCAGTACCAAGACTACTAAGACGAGCCTTCTTATGGTAGGAGTTCTTCTTAATAACCAGGTGGCTGTGGATAGTAGAAAAAGGAGGAGGTGTCCTGCGGTCAGGTTTGCAGCTAGTCGTAGGCCGAGGGCTATTGGTTGGGCTAGGAGGCTGAGGGTTTCGATCCACACCATAACTGGGATTAGGGCGGAGGGTGTTCCTTGTGGGACCAAATGGCTTAGTCGTCTGTTAAAGGCCAGGTAAAAGCCTAGAATTTTTACGCTCATTCACATTGGTATTGCGAGTCTATAGGTGAATGAGGCGTGTCTAGAGATGGTGAAAGCATAAGGGAATAGTCCTATGAGATTAATAGATAGGATTACGAAGAATATGGCTGTTAGGATTGGAGTCCATGGGGCGGCTTTTCGCTTCGTTTTCTGGAATAGTAGCTTGATGGCTTCTAGTCGGATCTTTTTTCATAGGTAAAATATGCGTCCTCTGAATTTGTTTGTTGGGAATAGGAATAGTAATCATGTGACCGCTAGGAATCTCGACAAGAGGTGGATGGGGATTCAAGCTATTAGGTCTGGGGAGAATTGTCCAAATAGGCTTTTTATCATTGTCATCTTTTTGTTGGTGTTGGTCTAGATGTGGGTTTGTGTTCCGTGGTGGTGTTTTTCTTTCATGTTTGGTTAGATAGGCTTAAGAGAACTAGTGTTACTAGGGCTCAGGCTATTACAGAGTTGAATAAAAATCAGGTTAAGTCTAGTTGTGGCATTCCTTAAGGGGTTGTTTAACCCATCTTCAGATCAAGAGGCTGAGGCTTTATTGTTAAGCTACTTATGGATTCTTCTAGGTTTTGAGTGATTCAATGTTCGAATGTGTTAAAGGGGACGGACTCTATTACTATTGGCATGAACCTGTGGTTAGCGCCACATATTTCAGAACACTGGCCGTAGAATAGGCCGGTTCGGTTTAATAGGAAGGAGGTTTGGTTTAGGCGTCCTGGGACAGCGTCCATCTTTACTCCAAGTGATGGGACGGCTCAAGAGTGTAGAACGTCAGCTGATGATACTAGTACTCGGATTGGGTTCTGGAATGGTAGTATAAGGCGGTTATCGACTTCCAGTAGGCGTGGTTGACCATCTAATAGGTCTCTCGTTGGGATCATATATGAGTCGAATTCGATTTCGTGATAGTCTGTGTATTCATAACTTCAGTATCATTGGTGGCCTATCGCCTTTACGGTTAAGAAGGGATTTTTGACTTCGTCCATGAGGTAGAGTAGTTGTAGCGAGGGAAGAGCAATAAAAACTAGGATGAGGGCTGGAACTATTGTTCATATGGTTTCTAGCTCTTGACCTTTGAGGAAAAACCGTTTAGTGAAGGAGGAAGAAATAAGTGATAGTAGGCCGTAGAATACTAGTATGGTTATTAAGGTGAGGATAATTAAGGTGTAGTCATGAAAGTAGACTAACTCTTCCATTAATGGTGAGGATGCATCTTGTAGTCCTAGTTGTGTTCAAGTTGCCATTTAGGTTTGTAAAAGGTTGAAGTTTACTAGAAGGTCCGTTTTGTGCCTTCGGGACATGGAAACCATTAGTGCTAGCCCGGCTCTGGCCTCGCACGCTGAGAGGGTTAATAGGAGGATAGAAAATTTTAGAGAAGTTAAAGATTCGTGTAGGTGGGATCATGTTGAGATGTTTAGAAATAATGAAACTAGTAGAAGCTCTAGGCATAGTAGTAGAGATAGGAGGTGGAGGCGTTTGATTATAACGCCTATTATTCCTAGAAAGAATAGGGAAAATAAGACGGTGGTGAGAATATTCATTGGAAGACCTTAGAGTTACACTAAGAATTTGAAGGCCGAAACTTCATGTTTGTTAAACTAATCTCCTAAGGTAGTTTAGTTCTTAATGGGTAGGAAGGTTGTTGGGGTTTCTTCGAAGGTGTGGTGTGATGGTGGGAAATATTTATACTGTCACTCTAAGGATGCACTTACGAAGGATGGGGCTGGTACTTCTCGTTGGGAGGCATAAGCTTCTCATATTAGGAATAGGAATAGTATTGCTCCTACTAGTGATATTAGGGACCCAATGGAGGATATGGTGTTTCAGGTGGTGTAGGCATCTGGATAGTCTGAGTATCGCCGCGGCATTCCCGCTAATCCTAGGAAGTGCTGGGGAAAGAATGTTAAGTTGACTCCGATGAACATTATAAAGAATTGTACCTTAGATCATAGTGGGTGGAGGCCTGTTCCCGAGAATAGAGGGAATCAGTGAGTGAACCCTGCGAATATTGCGAATACGGCTCCCATTGATAGAACATAGTGGAAGTGGGCGACTACATAGTAGGTGTCGTGTAATATGACGTCTATTGAGGAGTTAGCTAGGACTATTCCCGTTAGGCCTCCTATGGTAAATAGGAAGACGAACCCTAAAGCTCATAGAAGTGGAGTTTCTCACACTATCTTGGAACCTTGTAGGGTAGCCATCCAGCTGAATACCTTTATACCGGTTGGTACAGCTATTATCATGGTGGCGGCGGTGAAGTAAGCGCGTGTGTCCACGTCCATACCTACTGTGAACATATGGTGGGCTCATACTAGGAATCCTAGAATGCCTATGGCTACCATTGCGTATACCATTCCTAGGTAGCCGAAAGGTTCTTGCTTACCTCTATAGTGGGCTATTACGTGGGATATCATTCCGAAGCCTGGTAGGATTAATATATAGACTTCTGGGTGACCGAAGAACCAAAATAGGTGTTGGAATAGTATTGGATCTCCTCCCCCTGCGGGGTCGAAGAAGGTTGTGTTTATGTTTCGGTCGGTTAGCAACATTGTTATTGCTCCTGCTAGTACTGGTAGTCTTAGGAGAAGAAGGAATGCTGTTATGAACACTGATCAGACGAATAGAGGGAGGCGGTCAAAGGTTACTCCTGGGGTTCGCATGTTTATGACTGTTGTTATGAAGTTTATTGAGGCCAAAATAGAGGAGGCCCCGGCTAAGTGTAGGGAGAATATTGCTAGGTCTACGGACCCTCCGGCGTGGGCTATTTTGCTGGATAGGGGAGGGTATATAGTTCAACCTGTACCAGCTCCTCTTTCTACCCCCGCTGAGGCGAGGAGTAGAATGAAGGAGGGAGGGACTAGTCAGAACCTCATGTTTTTCATTCGAGGGAAGGCCATGTCTGGAGCTCCTATCATTAGTGGTATTAGTCAGTTTCCGAAGCCTCCAATCATTATTGGCATTACCATGAAGAATATCATTACTAGGGCGTGGGCGGTTACTACTACTTTGTAAACTTGGTCGTCCTGTAGTAGAGAGCCTGGTTGGGCTAGTTCGGTACGGATAATGACACTCATGGCTGTTCCAACCATCCCTGCTCAGGCTCCAAAAATTAAATAGAGAGTTCCTATGTCCTTGTGATTTGTGGAGAAAAGTCAGCGGTTTAGGTTCAT